GAACAGGACCTATAACAAGAATATTTTTTTTATTCGGACGATAACTCTGAAAAGACAAATTTCCTATCTTTTCTTTCAACTCAGGAGAAATACGATCGGTTGGAGCTAGCTCAAATCCCTCAGGTAAAATAAGAACAGCACCCACATTCAAACCCCCTTTTTTACCATTAGCAAGAACTTGTTTCAATTGCATATCATAAGGAATTCGAACAATGGCTTCAAATACAGTATCAGGAAACACAGCTTGCGGAACTTCAATCTCCACGGGCTTATTAGCTAAATGACAATTGGCACATACAATGCGTCCAGTTGTTTCTCGCGGATTTTCATAACCCTGTTGCGCAAAAATGGGATATGCATTTGAAATAGATACTCGACTTAGTACATATATCATGATCGATACATAAACATAAATGGATCGAGTCATTTGTTTTTTTATCCAATAAAAAGGATTTCTATTTTGCATGTCCAATTAGAAATTCTAGAAATTCTACAATAAGTTAGATAGAAAACTAGTCTAGTTTCCTATAAAGAATCTGTTATCATTGTACTGAAATAGTTTTTATGAAATAGTTTTTTGACAATATAGGACTAATACGTTGAACAGGTAAAAATAGAAAAAAGTCACTAAAAAATGATTCGTTTTAGAAAGAAAAAAATTCTGATTGAATTGATATAAGAAGATCAAATTCGTTTTTCATTCATTCATTGAATGATAAATTACTACAAGCGAAGGAGATACACGATTTAAATAATCGAAGATCCAATATTTCACAATTGCATCTAAAATAACTGGAAAAGTAGAAACAAGACCAGATATAATCTGATCCTTATGTGCTAACCCAAAATCGTTGTAGACCGAACTAATTAGGAGTTCCCAACTATGAGTTGAATGAAATCCAATTCCTAAATCAGTAACTAAAATAATTGAGAAAGCTTTTGTTGTGTCACTTAAGTTATATAGGAATTCCTGAGCCCATGAATTAAGAATCATAAGTTCCTCATTACCCAGAATAAAATAACCACTTAAAATACTGAAACAGATTAGATTTGTTGAGAAATGCAAAAGGATATGAAGATTATATTCATTGTATGTACTAACTAATTGTATCATTTCCTTGTGTATTTCTATACTGGGTTTTTTTATATATGTTTCCGAGTACTCTTTTTTCATTTCCTCTAACAAAAAAAGCTCTTCGAATTCTATGAATCTTTCTAAAACATGTTTCTCTTGAATATAATTCAAGAAAGTTTCGGATTGACTGGTATTCCACCAATTACTAATCCAAAGTTCCAAACATTTTTGAAATGAAAGAAAGACTGACCAGGGCAAAAATGCTATAGATACAAAATAAGGGAAAGAAGACGATGTTTTCTTTTTTTTCATTTTTTATTTGTAAAAAAAATAGTTAATAAACCTCCTTTATTCAATGACTCTAAATAAATGAGTCTAAATGATATTTATTTCATTTATTTATTAAATGAAACACGACTTTTATAACAAGCAGGGTATTGAATCTACGGATCGATTCTTTATTTTCTTTGTATACTAATTTAGTTGTTAGATTCTTATAGAAAGAGTATAGAAATAGAATAAAGGTTCTTTTTTTTTTTTTTTTTACTATATTCGAAGTCCTTCACCGTACTTTATAACCAAAACTCAGAAAAATAAAATATCAATTCCAAATCTTGTACCTAAAAAAACGGCAGGATTTATTACGAAATTTATGTTCGTATAAATCTCTACTTTAAATTTATATTAATTTATTACTTCTCCTTTTTTTCTAGTATACCAGAATGGAGTTGGAACCCACATATATGTATACGTATACGAGATATATTTATTTGCCATATAAAAAAATAGTATACCAAAAATGAATTCTTTTCTTAATTTATTATTAATTCGAATAGATTACTCTAATTTATTAGAGTAACATTCATAGTAATTTCATATCATATAACTATTCTCATATGATATAACTATTCTTCTTTAATATATATATCCTTTTTTTTTGTTTTTTTCTATGTGTGTTTTATTCAATATGAATCGAAGGGAAAAGAAAATCGAATTAATATATTTATTTTGTTCGAATGAACATTTCGAAAAGACTTTAATTGGATTCAAAATGGAATTCACGAATTCCTTCTCTTTTCTTCCTGATAAAACTTTGATTCTTCATTAAATTTATTTCAAAATACTTCAATTGGTACACACAAGAAATAGGCCAATTCGACAGCTTTTTGTTCAATTTCACGCGGCGTTAAAAAATTATCATACGTATGAGTCAAGGGAATGGACCCTTGACCCTTTATTTCCATATAAAGTACACGACGAGAATAAATGCCCTCTTTATCCTCAATTCTAATTGATTGGATATCTTTCATAAGGAAGCGAAGAAAGATGCGACGATTTAGTCCAGGAAATCCCCAACGAAAAATACACACGATTCCTTTTTTTCTATCAAATTGGTCATAACCACTCCCTACATTCCAAAAAATTGTGCACCACAAATAGGAACTCATGAATAGACCTGCGATCCCGTAGAAAGACATTATGATTCCTTGTTGAAAAAAAAGGATTTTCTGAGACGGAAATACGTATATAATATTTCTACCAAGATAACTAGAAGTTCCAACCACTAAGAATCCTAGTGAACCTAAAAAAAGGATAAAAGACCAGAAAAAATTACTTGTTTTTCGAGACCCCCTTAGAAATTCTATCCATATATCTTTTGATCGCCAATTCATACTATACTAGATCCAGTTGCATTCGATTGGAATTGAGAAAATAACCCAATTTTTACTTTATTTTTCTTCGCCCCCAAGGAACTTTTCTAAACTAGCACTTAGAGTAATTGATTAGATAGATTAGATATTAGCACTATTCGATAACTCCCAATTACTCTACATTGCCTAGAGTAATTGGTTATTCAAAATATTCGCTGATCCACCTTAAACTAACTATACTTTGTTTGTAAATCTAGGATTTATAAAATATTATTTTTTTGCACATAAAAAAATAAAAAAATAATTGAAAATGCCGGAAATACGAGGCCTATTAAAGGTACAAAAATAGAAGGTAAATTAAGATCTGTCATAGAATGGGTGCCTTGATTTGAATTTCATATTTGTATATTTCAATTTCTTTGTTTTTTTACCTTTCTAGAATAATTGAATTTCAATTTTTTTGATTCCGTAGGTTTCTTTAGTCTTGATTCTAGAGTCACTGTTTGCCTTTTTTTCTTTTTTAAACCTTGGATTTTTCCTCTACTCTCCGCACCGGATTTTCTACCGCGCGAACTTTTTTCAAAAAAGAAATAATTTGAAAAACTTCTTCTTTTTGGAGAATGAATAGAAAAAGAACTAAGGAATGTGCTAGTCACCGTATGAGTGAGATTACCGTTTTTGGTTTTTAATTACCTACTTAACTCAGGGGTTAGAATATTGCTTTCATACGGTAGCAGTCTTTGGTTCAAATCCAATTATAGATAGAAGTTTTTAGATACCACTGTATTGACTTTAATATATAATAACTTTATACCTATAAACTTTTTTCCTTTTATCCGATTCAAATTTATTGTCATTAGTTAGAGAATTTTTGAAATATGCTTTTATTTAGACATGTCTACTTCTTGTGCACAAATTATTTTGTGATCATACGTTCCCTTGATCCACTAAGGGGGATCATTGCTTTTTGGATTTTTAGTTTTCGTATCCAACAATGCTTCGGGAGAGGTGAGATTTTCCTCCGCTTGATATAGTTTTTTTTATCCTAATCTGTGAATTTGAATCATAATCACTGATTTCGATCAGTACTCTATCCTACAGTACTACGCGTATACTATTTCGACGCATAAGATAACCCAGAACGATTTGACTATTATGATCCAAACGTACGTAGGACATGATATCTTTGATTGATTCCAAAATTGTTCTTTTTTTCCTCCTGAAAAGAATAGAATTTTATCGCATTATGATAACTTATGCTCATCTCAGTTGAACAAATAGACGAAAGAAAAAAACAAAAAAGTCTACTGGAAATTTTCATAGATGTTGATGTGTATCCATTTGTGATACATGAATTCGAAAATAGGAATTAAGGATTCAATTTATTTAGTTTGAATTCGGCGAAAAAGTAAAAATTCTATGAACTCTTATTTGCTTGGATTCAAATCTGACGAGAATAATATTCTACGACTAAGAATTCGTTTATTCCCAAAAAGACCTCTGACCTATCTATTATTTTAATTACTCGTCCTTGAAAGTTTTTTGCTTTATAGTTTTTTGAAATACTTAAATGTGTTACCATATAAGGTTTTTTAATCATATTAAAAAATCTTTCGTTATTCTTTGTAGTAATGATATCTCTGGGTTTGCAACGATAACTTGGTATATCAACTATATGACCATTAACTAAAATATGTCTATGGTTCACCAATTGTCTGGCTCCAGGAATGGTCGAAGCCATATTCAAACGAAAAACGATGTTATCCAAACGCATTTCAAGTAGTTGTAACAAAACCTGACCTGTTGATCCTTTGCTTTTTCCAGCGATATGCATATATCTAACTAATTGTCGTTCTGTCAAACCATAATGAAAACGTAATCTTTGTTTTTCTTCTAAACGAATACGATATTCCTTTTTTTTTTTCCTAAAAGGAATGTTTTTGTTTTCTTTTTTTATTTTCGAATATTTAAATAGATTAATTAGTCCTGGTAAAGCTCGCAAACGGCGTATTTTTTTGAAACGAGGTCCTCGATAACGAGACATAAAGATTCCTCCTTTTTTCTTTGATTTTTTATGAGAATTTCATTTTATAAATAGAAATTAAAACTGAATTAAAGGATAAAAAAAAATAAGATCGACTAAAGTTAAGTAAGATACTAAAAAAAATAAATTGTATCATCATATGGATTTTTTGTATATAGATTTTTTTGATTGAAAGTTGAGGCTGGCTCTTATTTCTGTAGACATTGAATTCCTCTAATCTTTCTTTTTTTTTTTTTGAATTCTTATTTCATTAAGAAAATAAAGATTGTTTTCACTTAATCGAAAGTTATTTTTTAGTTATTAGAAAGATTATTGCTGATAGAAAATAAAATTTTCTATATCCTAAAATATATACTATAAGAAATATAGTAACATATTTTTTTATAAATATATAAAAATACAAATTCTCTTTCTTTTAAAAAAAGCTCAAGAATTTTTTTTTAATCAATTCTAAAATGAGAATAAAGCAATAAAATGCAAGTAGATGAATTATACAAATTTTTGTCCATAATTATGGACAATTAAAACCACGATATTAAATTAAGTTAAACAAACTTAATTTAAAATATTTTAAGTAGATAAATAATATATCAGATCAAAAAAATAGAAAAAAATTCCTATTTCTCTGAACTCTATTTTTTATTTTTTTTTATCAAACTCTAGTTCGAATTAAAAATACCGGTGACGAAATTGTAAACTCATTGTCTATTCTTTAGTCTGCACATAGTAATGTGCACTCGTTGATTTTATTTTTAATTACCTTTGCTTTTTTATTTACTATGTTAGGTTTTGAAACTATGTTAGGTTTTGAAAACAAGAATAAAGAGGCCTTTCTTTGAAAAAAGAAGCATCATGTTATGTAATAATTCCGATATAACAAATAAATAAAATATAAGAGACTAAATTGTTACTGAAGAATTTTTAATACAAAATATTATGTTTAATAAATTAAACATTTCTTTCTGGTTTGGAAAAAAGAATGAATATGGTATTTTACTAAGATTTTCTATTTGATTTCGTTGAGATAAAATAAATTCAACGAATGAATTTCATTTTAGAATTTAAATTCCGCTTTAATAAATTTTTCTTTATATTATATAAAGAAAATGTAATCCAATCTTTCGTTTCATAAAAGAAAGTTGGGACGGAAGGATTCGAACCTTCGCAATGACGGGACCAAAACCCGTTGCCTTACCGCTTGGCGACGCCCCATTTTTTATATTCGAAATTAATAGAAATTTTATATTAAATAATCATATAGTAATATTGTTTATTTTTCAACCCCAATCCAATTTGTAGAATTGGATTGGGGTTGTTTTAGCTTATTTTTAAAATAGAAATATATAAGTTTTTCAAACTTTGAATCAAAAAAGTTTTTGAAAAATCTTAATATTAATATAAGTATTATTATAAAAATAAAATAATCAAAAAGAAAGATTTTAAAAAAGATTTTCAATTGAAAAAAACCTCTCTTAAAAAATCCAAACAGTTAACCCCCATTAATTCACATTCATTTAGAATGTTAATGTGAATAATGGAAAGGCTAGGATAAGCCCGTGAAATATCGTAGCATATTGTTTGCTATTTTCTTTAAATTCAGTATTTTTGATTTTCAAAATACATCCTATAAAATAGAGAAGAACCTCTATTAAAAATTTGTAATAGATATAGAAAAAGATGAATAATTCCAAATTATTCATGAAACCTAGGTCCGGGATATAAAACCTAGGTTTATATAAAAATGAACCAAAGATTCTAACAAAATTATTAAATAAATTGAATATTTTTCTTAGATGGAACGTCCAATTCCAAATAAATCTTTCAATTTTGTTAATTGAAAAATTATTCAATTCTGTGAGAAATTTTTTGACCATAACCATATTCAAATATTATTCAAATATTTTACTGAATAAATATTTTACTGAATATCAACATGTCTTGATGGATAAAATAGATTCCTAAAAACAAATATAGATGATTTTGCAGATTCTCTTGATTCTTCTGAATCCGGAAAAGAATCAAAGTTGTAAACTCGATACAATAAGAATTGTATCGTGATTGTCACATACTTTCTAGTAATTTCCATAAATCTAGTCAAAAAGACTGAATCGCCATAAAATATCCAAATTACTCGAATAGAAAAGACTATTCTTTTCTATTCAAGAAATTTGCTCATCTAGTTTATAAAAAAAACCCTAATTGAATCCAATAAGCCGTTTTCAAATAAGTATTTTATTGCATCAATAATAAATAAGATTATTTTCATAATAAAAATCATTATTGTTTTAATAATAAAAAACATTATTTTAATAAAAAAACGAATTATTGTTTTAATAATAATCAATATTATTTTATTAATAATAAATAATATTATTTTTTTAAGAAAATGAAATATTTCATTAATAAAACTGAGTAAAATATTGATTATTTTTATTATAAAAAAAATCGTTTTTATTACTTTTATAATGATGATAGTTATAAATATCACTATTATAATGATAACCATAATACGAAACAGGTTAGACAAAAATCGACCATTCCATAAGCTGCGAATTGTTGATTTTACCAATTTCGATCCTTTAAAAATTTTCTGGAAGAATTTCGAGAAAAAAAACAGGACATTCAAAGTCAACTCTTCCAGCTTGACTTTAAAGAATAAAAAGATTTTTTTCATATTAGATATATTTTTGATAATTAAGTTATTTTTGTTTCTTTTCTTAATCCATGTT